TTTCTTTTTCTTTTTATTTGACCTACTTTAGCCGGATGAAAGGAAACTTTCACGTCCGATTTTGAGGGGGGGAATCCTATCCCAATTTTTATTTTGCTAGGCCCATAGATAAAAAACCTACTTTTTTACGATTACGGGGTTTATTGGAATATGAAATTCAACCCTGGAAATACAGGATCCCAATTTTTTTTACTACCCGGAGCTTCGATACATTTCGAAATCGAGAGATGTCTACCGGGGGAGGTTCTATCAGACAACAATTAGCCAATCTAGATTTACGAATGATTATAGATTATTCATTGGTAGAATGGAAAGAATTGGAGGAAGAGGAATCCACAGGGAATGAATGGGAAGATCGAAAAATTGGAAGAAGAAAAGATTTTTTGCTTAGACGCATGGAATTGGCTAAGCATTTTATTCGAACAAATATAGAACCAAAATGGATGGTTTTGTGTCTATTACCAGTTCTTCCTCCTGAGTTGAGACCAATCTATCATATAGATGAGGATAAACTAGTGACCTCGGATATTAATGAAATCTATAGAAGAATTCTCTATCGGAATAATACTCTTACAGATCTATTAACAACAAGTATAGCTACGCCAGAAGAATTAATAATATCTCAGGAAAAATTGCTACAAGAAGCCGTGGATGCACTTCTTGATAATGGAATCTGCGGACAACCAATGAGGGATGATCATAATAGAATTTACAAGTCGCTTTCAGATGTAATTGAAGGCAAAGAAGGAAGAGTTCGCGAGACTCTGCTTGGTAAACGAGTCGATTATTCAGGGCGGTCAGTGATTGTCGTGGGCCCTTCACTTTCATTACATCGATGTGGATTGCCTCGCGAAATTGCAATAGAACTTTTCCAGGCATTTGTAATTCGTGACCTAATTAGAAAACATCTTGCTTCGAACATAGGAGTTGCTAAGAGTCAAATTCGGAAAAAAAAGCCGATTGTATGGGAAATACTTCAGGAAATTCTGGATGACCATCCTGTATTGCTGAATAGAGCGCCTACTCTGCATAGATTAGGCATACAGGCATTCCTACCCGTTTTAGTGGAAGGGCGTGCTATTTGTTTACATCCATTAGTTTGTAAGGGCTTCAATGCAGACTTTGACGGGGATCAAATGGCTGTTCATGTGCCTTTATCTTTAGAGGCTCAAGCAGAGGCACGTTTACTTATGTTTTCTCATATGAATCTTTTGTCTCCAACTATTGGAGATCCCATTTCTGCACCAACTCAAGATATGCTTAGTGGACTCTATGTCTTAACGAGTGGAAATCGTCGGGGTATTTGTGTAAATAGGTATAATCCATGTAATCGTAGAAACTATCAAAATGAAGATAAGTATACAAAAAAAAAAGAACCCTTTTTTTGTAATGCCTATGATGCAATTGGAGCTTATCGGCAAAAACGAATCAATTTAGGTAGTCCTTTGTGGCTGCGGTGGCGACTAGATCAACGTGTTATTGCTGCAAGAGAAGCTCCTATCGAAATTCACTATGAATCTTTGGGGACCTATTATGAGATTTATGGACACTATCTAATAGTAAGAAGTATAAAAAAAGAAATTCTTTATATATATATTCGAACCACTCTTGGTCATATTTCTCTTTATCGAGAAATAGAAGAAGCCATACAGGGGTTTTGGCAGGGCTGTTGTAATTCTATGCTACCAGCGGGAATTCGAGTCTCGCCGGGTTAACTAGGACTAGAATTGCGGAATTTCTACGTGAATCAAGATCTAGAAAAGGAAGTTTTCCAATCACTGACTCAAACCCATTGTCAAATTCTACTCAGCGCAACGCAATATGGAGGTACTGATGGCAGAACGGCCCACTCAGGTCTTTCACAATAAAGTGATAGACGGAACTGCCATGAAACGACTTATTAGTCGATTTATTGATCACTATGGAATAGGATATACATCACATATCCTGGATCAAGTAAAGACTCTGGGTTTCCGACAAGCTACCGCCGCATCCATTTCATTAGGAATTGATGATCTTTTAACAATACCTTCTAAAAGATGGCTAGTTCAAGACGCTGAACAACAAAGTTTGATTTTGGAAAAACACCATCATTATGGGAATGTACACACGGTAGAAAAATTACGTCAATCGATCGAGATATGGTATGCCACAAGTGAATATTTGCGACAAGAAATGACTCCTAATTTTCGGATGACCGATCCTTTTAATCCAGTCCATATAATGTCTTTTTCGGGAGCCAGAGGAAATGCATCTCAGGTACATCAATTAGTAGGTATGAGAGGATTAATGTCGGATCCCCAAGGACAAATGATTGATTTACCCATTCAAAGCAATTTACGCGAAGGACTCTCTTTAACAGAATATCTTATTTCTTGCTACGGAGCCCGTAAGGGAGTTGTGGATACCGCTATCCGAACATCAGATGCAGGATATCTCACGCGCAGACTTGTTGAAGTAGTGCAACACATTGTTGTACGTCGAACAGATTGTGGCACCGTTCGAGGTATTTCTGTAAGTCCTCGAAATGGAATGATGGCGGACAGGATTTTTATCCAAACATTAATTGGTCGTGTATTAGCAGATGATATATATATAGGTTCGCGATGCATTGCTACTAGAAATCAAGATATTGGGGTTGGACTTGTCAATAGATTCATCACTTTTAGAGCACAACCAATCTCTATTCGAACCCCCTTTACTTGTAGGAGTACATCTTGGATTTGTCAATTATGTTATGGCCGGAGTCCAGCTCATGACGACCTGGTCGAATTGGGAGAGGCTGTAGGTATTATTGCAGGTCAATCTATTGGAGAACCGGGTACTCAATTAACATTAAGAACTTTTCATACTGGCGGAGTATTCACAGGGGGTACTGCAGAACATGTGCGAGCCCCTTCTAATGGAAAAATAAAATTCAATGAGGATTTGGTTCATCCGACACGTACACGTCATGGACATCCTGCTTTTCTATGTTCTAGAGACTTGTATGTAACTATTGAGAGTGAAGATATTATACACAATGTGTGTATTCCGCCCAAAAGTTTTCTTTTAGTTCAAAACGATCAATATGTAGAATCAGAACAAGTCATTGCTGAGATTCGCGCGAGAACATCCACTTTGAATTTGAAAGAGAAGGTTCGAAAACATATTTATTCTGACTCAGAGGGCGAAATGCACTGGAATACCGATGTGTACCATGCACCTGAATTTACATATGGTAATATTCATCTCTTACCAAAAACAAGTCATTTATGGATATTATTAGGGGAGCCCTGGAGATCTAGTCTAGGCCCCTGTTCGATCCACAAGGATCAAGATCAAATGAACGCTTACTCTCTTTCTGTTAAGCGAAGATATATTTCTAACCCCTCAGTAACTAATAATCAAGTGAGACACAAATTTTTTAGTTCGTATTTTTCTGGTAAAAATCAAAAAGGAGATAGGATTCCTGATTATTCAGAACTGAATCGAATGACATGTACTGGTCGTTGTAATCTCAGATATCGGGGCATTCTCGACGGGAATTCTTATTTATTGGCAAAGAGGCGAAGAAATAGAGTCATCATCCCACTCGACTCGATTCAAGAAGGCGAGAACCAACTAATACCTTCTTCAGGTATCTCAATTGAAATCCCCAGAAATGGTATTCTCCGTATAAATAGTATTCTTGCTTATTTCGATGATCCTCGATATATAAGAAAGAGCTCGGGACTTACTAAATATGAGACTAGAGAACTGAATTCAATCGTCAACGAAGAGGATTTGATTGAGTATCGAGGAGTCAAGGTATTTTGGCCAAAATACCAAAAGGAAGTCAATCCATTTTTTTTTATTCCCGCGGAAGTCCACATTTTGGCCGAATCTTCTTCCATAATGGTACGGCACAATAGTATTATTGGGGTAGATACACAAATCACTTTAAATAGAAGAAGTCGGGTAGGCGGATTGGTCCGAGTGAAGAAAAAAGCAGAAAAAATTAAACTGATAATCTTTTCTGGAGATATCCATTTTCCTGGAAAGACAAATAAGGCATTCCGATTGATACCACCAGGAGGGGGAAAACAAAATTCCAAAGAATACAAAAAATTGAAAAATTGGCTCTATATCCAACGAATGAAACTTTCCAGGTATGAAAAAAAGTATTTTGTTTTGGTTCAACCTGTAGTCCCATATAAAAAAACGGATGGTATAAATTTAGGAAGACTTTTCCCGGCGGATCTCTTGCAGGAAAGTGATAATCTACAACTTCGAGTTGTCAATTATATCCTTTATTACGACCCAATTCTTGAAATTTGGGACACAAGTATTCAATTAGCTCGGACTTGTTTAGTGTTGAATTGGGACCAAGACAAAAAGATCGAAAAGGCCTGTGCTTCCTTTGTTGAAATAAGGACAAATGGTTTGATTAGAGATTTTCTAAGAATCGACTTAGCGAAGTCACCTATTTCATATACCGGAAAAAGGAACGATCTGCCGGGTTCAGGATTGATCTCTGAGAATGGATCAGATCGCGCTAATGTCAATCCGTTTTCTTCCATTTATTCCTATTCCAAGGCAAGGATTCAAGAATCCCTTAATCCAAATCAAGGAACTATTCATACATTGTTGAATCGAAATAAGGAATCTCAATCTTTGATAATTTTGTCATCATCCAATTGTTCTCGAATAGGTCCATTCAACGATGTAAAATCTCCCAATGTGATAAAAGAATCAATCAAAAAGGACCCCCTAATTCCAATTAGGAATTCGTTGGGCCCCTTAGGAACAGGCTTTCCAATTTATAATTTCGATTTATTTTCCCATTTAATAACCCATAATCAGATCTTGGTAACTAACTATTTGCAACTTGACAATTTAAAACAGATTTTTCAAATACTTAAATATTATTTACTGGATGAAAACGGTAAAATTTATAATCCCTATTCATGCAGTAACATCATTTTGAATCCATTCAATTTGAATTGGTATTTTCTCCATTACAATTATTGTGAAGAGAC